CATTTAACTAGAACTTAATAATTATTTATTTTATTCCATTAAATAAATAATTAACTACAAAAAGAAAAAAGAAAGAAGAAGAAGAATAATAATAAATGGCATTTTGATTCTATATCATTTGATTATGTATCATAGGAAACGAAATAATCCTTCTTATGATTCTTGTTGTTTCGATTTTTTTTTTTGTTTTGAAACAAAAAAAGCCCGGCTAGGTACTGACCAGGCCAGGCCGTGGAAATAAAAAGGAACTTTTCGGACGAAATAAAATAAAAGTACCTCTTTTATTTTATTTATTTCATTATTTTTTATTTCATTTTTATATTATTTATATATATTTTATTTATTATTAATATATATAAATAATATATTGGTATTTATATTAATATAATTAATATATTGAATTGGAGATATCTCTTTTCAGTCCTTACTTTATCTAAAAGGAATTGCTGATAAAAGTTTTTAGATATCTTTTATCTATATCTTTATATATCTAGATAATTATATATCTATATAATAAAGAATATATATATAATAAAGAGAGATAAAGAAGTAAGGGCTTTTTTCAAGCCTTACCGTTTATGTAATGTATCATAGTAATTATCTTTTTTCAATTGGGGGAGAGATGGCTGAGTGGACTAAAGCGTCGGATTGCTAATCCGTTGTACGAGTTTTTCGTACCGAGGGTTCGAATCCCTCTCTTTCCGTTTCTGTCGATGACTTGGTATTTCATTTTTTTATATTTATATATAGTTAAAAAAAGATGTGGAATAGATAAAATCGTAAGAACATTTTTAAATCAAGCAAGGAAAACAAAAATCTTATTTTTTATTCTTCACGTCCAGGATTACGTCCCGGGTCATTAGATAGGAATCCGAAAATGAAGAGAGAAACAAAGAATATCACTACTGTATAAACAAATAGTTTGAGAGTAAGCATTACACAATCTCCAAGATCCTTTTTTTTTTGGAAAAAAAAAATGAGAATAGATTCTCTTTTTTTATACCGCATACCCTATTTTGACACCAAGAAATGAAGTGAAGTGATTTTTGTAAATATAAAAAAAATTTCAGAAATGCAGAGTCGAGTCGTTCATTACTAAAAATTGTCTTTCATATCTACAATTATATATTGTGGGGGACTCTAAACTCTAATAGGGGCGTTCAATGAAAAAAAAAGTCAGAATAATAAAATGAGAGTGATCTAGATTTATCACAGCTATACAAGAATTTCAATATTTGATTCAAAGGTTCAGACTGGACTGTATGGAAGACTTATCTGATCTTATAAATTGTTAGAATTTTTTTCGAGTAAATCATTCATTTTTCTAGGACGGTATTCAAAATATCATCGAAAACTTACAGCAGCTTGCCAAACAAAAGCTAATAGAAAAAAGAACAGAGGTATTACTGGCATAACATCTACTATTGGATTCAAAAAAGCGTAGGCCTCGGGCAATTTGGCGAAGAAAAAACTACTTGAATAAAGGACAGAATTAAGACAGATAGAGATTAAACTTAAGATATTAAGCATAACAAAAATTTTGTTCTTTGTTCTTGAAGATAATTGTATTTATTTTGATTGAGTTAGTTGAGTTATAAATATGTTATTATTGATATAAGGGATAAGATAAAAATGAATAACATAAGGTAGGTCAAAAAACCTTTCTTTGATTTGAACTCACCCAATCAAAAGTCCTTCAATTCTCAAATCAAAAGAGAATAGAAGAAATCCTAAATTCATACAATATCTTAATTGAATTATATGTAATGATCAATAAATTCAGTTTAATTCGATATATAAACGTATCAAAATCCTAGCAACAATCTAATTTATTCTATAAAGATTTGGACTGGAATTGACGAACAACCAATACCAATATTAGTGTTTCTTAATGTTGAATAAACATGGGGCGTAGCCAAGTGGTAAGGCAACGGGTTTTGGTCCCGCTATTCGGAGGTTCGAATCCTTCCGTCCCAGAGTATGCGTATTCTATATATCATAGTATTTTATATTCTATATATCATGATATTATATATCATATCAGAACAAAGATTGCCTTGTTGAACAACCTTCTGTCTAAGAGTCGAATACTAGATAGAATGTGATTCTTCTTTCTTATAATGATTTTTCTTATTTTTGATTCGTCTCTAAATCATATTTTTTCACAAATTTCATCGAGTTTAAATAACACGTAGATGGAATGGAATCCGTTTGTGATATAGGTAAGATGGGAACATAGAAAAAAAAGAGTTTTGAATTCAAAAAAGTAGTACAGTACGGGTTTTTCATCGTATGTCCATACCCTTCATATTCATATTTGAAATTAGTTATTAATAAAAAAAACTTACGTCTCATATATTTTCAATGATGCATTTAATTTCAAATCGAAATGCGAAAGCCTCCCTTATTCTATTTTTTTATTTATGATGCATCTACTCCATATAATTTATTGGGGGAGTAGATAGGAGTTAATCAATAACGGAAGATATCAATTCCAATGTCTGTGTCTGTACGAATTTGATTAACAAACAATCAAGTTACAGATGGAACATATGTATGTATTTTCTTTTAACCTCTTTAAGCATTTTGTGTTTGTCTCTAATGCATAATTGCAAATCTATGTAAGAATTGAGCCAGAGGTGATTCATACATCTTATTCACTTTATTTTAGGGAAAGATTACAGAAAGATTAGTGAGCCTCTTAAGTCAAATAAACTACGCAGAAAATGAGGAAATGCTTATATATGTATTGTTTTGTTATTATGTTATCATTCTATTTCATTGACAACCTTATTTATTTTATTGCGATTTTTGTGAAAAAGATTTGTGATCCCTAATTTATTTAAAATATTTTAAAAAGAACTTATTTATTCGTAATTATTTCTAAATTTATAGAAATTGAAAAATATATAATATATTAAATTAAAGAAATATTGCCTTCATACAAAATCTTTTATTCATCCAATATACCATAAAATATGGGTTTAAATAAATTGAAGTCTTGCCGAGACTTTTTCAGAAACTACCCATTCATAACAGTATAGTAGATTACTATGTACCAACTAAACCAATGACTATTCATGATTCCATAATTGAATCAATTACATACCAGTGCCAAGAAACTAGAGGTTATGGTAAAACTTCGTTTAAAACGATGTGGTAGAAAGCAACGTGCGACTTGAAGGACATGATCCACTGTGGATTCTTACATCCACCATTTTATATTATATAGGAATGAAGATGCTCTTGGCTCGACATCGTTTGTTCTGTTCCACTAGACCCTCTTTTTTTGGGGGGGGTTGATTAAATAGTACAGTACATGATGGAGCTCGAGTAGAAAGTATTGATTCATTTATCAGGGGCAGAGATCTAGGGTTAGTGTCAATCAATAAGTGGAAACAACTTCGTAAGTATATTTTCGATATAGAAATCGAAAGGATCCAATTAGAGCAAGTTTCAAATTCAAACGTCAAATTTGTTGGAATTAGGAAAACTCGTTTGATCAAAAGTGTATCACGCGAGAATCAATCATATGATTCTTTGCTAAAAAAAAAATCACAAAAAAAGGTATGTTGCTGCCATTTTGAAACGATTAAGTATCACCGAAGTAATGTCTAAACCCAATGATTCAAGGCAAAGATAAAGGATCCCGGAACAAGGAAATACCCTTTTCAATTGTCTCAATAACTAAACTAGATCAGAATGAAGAATCAAAATAGATTCTAAAGGAGACAGGCAAAAAAAGGGGGGGTTAGAGACCGCTCAATAAATGAAATGTTTAGTTTAAAGGGTTGCCTTTGAGTGAGAGTTACCAAACTTGAGTTATGAGGGTACAAATAAGAATGCTTTTTTTATTTTTCGGAAAAGAATAAGAAAAAAGTATTTAAATCATAGTCTAATTGATTTGATAATCTATGGATCTATTTGACATTAAATGAATTAGAATTCTATACATAACTTCGAATTTTCTTGAGCCGTACGAGGAGAAAACTTCTTATACGTTTCTGGGGGGGGTATTGTTAATCTATATCTATCCCAATGAGCCGTTTATCGAATCGTTGCAATTGATGTTCGATCCCGAAGAGAAGGAAGAGATCTTCGTAAAGTGGGTTTTTATGATCCGATAAAGAATCAAACCTATTTAAATGTTCCGGCTATTCTATATTTCCTTGAAAAAGGCGCTCAACCTACAGTAACTGTTCATGATATTTCAAAGAAGGCAGGGGTTTTTACGGAACTTCACCTTAATCAATAATAACCGAAATTCAATTAATGAAATACAAAAAAGAGGGTGTGGATGACTTGTATATAGCTTTGGATAACCTTTTCTCTATTATTTCCCCCCTCTCTTGTTCTATTTATAATTTATACTAGACTTATTTTATTTATTATTGCTACTCTAAAATGCCGTCTTCTATAAGTAGAAGTAGAAGGACAAAAATCTATTTTTATTTTATTGATATTGATATAAATTGATCATTGATCTAAATGGATAGAAAAAATAAAGATCCATCAAGTGAATAAATGAAATAATGGGTTCTATACTATAAGTAGAAAATTTTGACATTACCGTCAATGGGGTGGTTTTTGTTGTAAATCTATGAACAAATTCTATTTATTGTTATTGATTGATTGAAGAATAAACCCGAGATTTTTTTTCTATTCTACTTCTTCCTTAATTTATTCTTTCGCCTACACCTTTTTTTTCTATCTATGTTGATTATTTCTATAGTGCCAATCCAACAAAATTCCGTAGTTTTTTTTTATATTTTATTTCTTTTTTTTTTTTTATTATTAATTTTTAATTAATTATTTGAAATTCTTTATATTATAATTATATATTTCTAATTTAGAATTTAGTAGATTAGATATTAATAAATAGATAATAATGAAATATTAATAAATAGATAATAAATAGATATATTATATATTAATAAATAAGATATTAATAAAAAAAAAAGAAAATTATATAATATATAAATATATTAAATAAATAAAGATATTCAATTGAAATTGTTATTTCAATTTTTTATTTATAATTTTTTTTTTTGTTTTCGCCATTGTATTCTTTTTTCACTATTCAAATTCATATTGACAACAGTGTATCAAACAAATATAATCCGATCGTGGATAAATGGATCTATTTATCTCCTTATCTCCGTTTCATAGACTTGGCTTTTTTATTTTACTTCATTCACATTTTGGGCTCATTGTATTTTCTGTGATACAAGAAGTTATTTTTGTGTGATATAAGAAGAAGAAGTCTTTTTTTTTTTTGATTAAATCCAAAAAATGGATAAATAAAGTAAAAAGTAATAAAGTCAAATAAAGTCATAAGGGATAACATAAGATACAAGAGGCGGTATATCCATTTTTTTTTTATCTATATTTTTATCTGAGGAATTATTTGGATCGGATCTGTTCATTTTTATGTTCATAATCGATTATAATTTATATATATTTTATATTTTCATATTTTGATTATGTCGTGCAATTCCATTTATTTTTTGATTCCGATTTTATCTACACATATTCATTTTTTTTTTATTCGGGTTGCTAACTCAATGGTAGAGTACTCGGCTTTTAAGTGCGGCTAGCATCTTTTACACATTTGTATGAAGTAATGGATTCATCCATACTATCGGTAGAGTTTGTAAGACCACGACTGATCCTGAAAGGAATGAATGGAAAAAGCAGCATGTCGTATCAATGGATAATTCTGGGAATATTTTTACCAGATCGGTCCAAAGCCTTGTTTGAATTCTTGATGCGTAACAAAATGAATTTCAAGTTGGGTCGAATGAATAAATGGATAGAGCCCGATGGCTCCAATTATAGAGAAATAAAAAGCAACGAGCTTATGTTCTTAATTTGAATAATTACCCGATCTAATTCGACGTTAAAAATATATTAGTGCCTGATGCGGGAAGGACTTTTCTCATGAGCGGATTCTCGATTTTTTTATGAGTCCTAACTATTTATTCTACATTATGGGGTAGAGATGAATGTGTAGAAGAAGCAGTATATTGATAAAGATATTTTTTTTTTTCCAAAATCAAAAGAGCGATTGGGTTGAAAAAATAAAGGATTTCTAACCATCTTCTTATCCTAAAATAAACATAAACCAATTAGATGGAAAAAGAAAAGATAGGATAGAGAGTCCGTTGATGAGTCTTACCTGTTTACGAGGTATCTATTCTTAATTCTTTTTTTTTTTTTTTTTACTGTAATACCTTGTTTTGACTGTATCGCACTATGTATCATTTGATAAACCAATAAATCCATTATACTATCCCTGGTTCAAATCTAATTTAAAATGAAGGAATTTCAAGGATATTTAGAACTTGATAAATCTCGGCAACGTGACTTCCTATACCCACTTATCTTTCGGGAGTATATTTATGCATTTGCTCATGATCATTTTTTAAATAGATCCATTTTCTTGGAAAATATAGGTTATGCCAATAAATCCAGTTTACTAATTGTAAAACGTTTAATTACTCGAATGTATCAACATAATCATTTGATTATTTCCACTAATGATTCTAACCAAAATCCATTTTTGGGGTCCAAAAAAAATTTGTATGCTCAAATGCTATCCGAAGGGTTTGCAGTCATTGTGGAAATTCCATTTTCCCTACGATTAGTATCTTCCTTAGAGGAAGCAGAAATCGTAAAATCTTATAATTTCCGATCAATTCATTCAATATTTCCTTTTTTAGAGGAGAAATTCCCACATTTAAATTATGTGTCAGATGTATTAATACCCTACCCCCTCCATCTGGAAATTTTGGTTCAAATCCTTCGCTACTGGGTAAAAGATGCCTCTTCCTTGCATTTATTACGGGTCTTTCTTCACGAGTATTCTAATTGGAATAGTCTTATTACTCCAAATAAATCGATTTCTTTTTTTTCAAAAAGAAATCGAAGATTATTCTTGTTCCTATATAATTCTCATGTATGTGAATACGAATTCATTTTCCTTTTTCTACGTAACCAATCTTCTCATTTACGATTAACATCTTCTAGGGTCCTTTTTGAGCGAATATCTTTCTATGGAAAAATAAAACATCTTGTAGATGTATTTGCTAATGATTTTCCGGCTATCCTACGGGTCCGCAAGGATCCTTTCATGCATTATGTTAGATATCAAGGAAAATCTATTCTGGTTTCAAAAGATACGCCTCTTCTGATGAATAAGTGGAAATATTACCTTGTGAATTTATGGCAATATCATTTTTTCGCGTGGTCACAACCAGAAAGGATCTATATAAACCAATTATCCAAGCGTTCTCTTGACTTTTTGGGCTATATTTCAAGTGTGCGACTAAATACTTCAGTAGTACGGAGTCAAATGCTCGAAAATTCATTTCTAATAGATAATGCTATGAAGAACCTCGATACACTAGTTCCAATTATTACTCTACTTGGATCATTGGCTAAAGCGAAATTTTGTAATGTATTAGGGCATCCCATTAGTAAGCTGACCTGGGCTGATTC